ATGGAATACAATGAGTTAAAATAACAAGGAATAGGCGACGACCATTTCCTCTAAAAAGAGGATTAAATCCTATTGAAAAAGAAATAATCTCAAATAGAAAGAACTTTTTCAAATTCTATTCTTTATTTAATTTATCTTTTATTCCAAAATTTCCAAAAAATCCGATTTCATTTTTCAATGGGTTTAGATGATCTAGTTCTTAATATTATTACGTTACTTAACTGACAGATTCCACAATAAATCTCTTGATTTGGAATTAGGGACTCATGTCCCATCTGATGAATCGATTTTCTTTTATATCTCGCTCTATCTTGTTTTTTAGTATTATCTAAAATAACCAATGAATTAGGAATTTTCCGTAACTTAGGTAAGTGCTTTACCAACATATGTAGTGTAGTAAAAAAAAATGGAATTTAACCCCTTCATGCTTACTATAACTAGTTATTTCGGTTTTCTACTGGCTGCTTTAACTATAACCCCAGCTCTATTTATTGGCTTGAACAAGATACGTCTTATTTGAAATGAATTGAATGAATAAGTCAGAAAATAAGAATCTATCTTTTGGATTCCTCATATTATAGGACCCTTTTCCACGCTAATTACCAATTCTTTTTTTGGTCATTGAGATTCGTGGATAATTTAGACTATTATTTAGAGATAGATCGTACCTCTTTTTTTATCCCCTCGAACAAATTGAAATGATTGAAGTTTTTCTATTTGGAATCGTCTTAGGCCTAATTCCTATTACTTTAGCAGGATTATTCGTGACTGCGTATTTGCAATACAGGCGTGGGGATCAGTTGGATCTTTGATTGAGTAATATTTATTTTTTGATTGACCTCCTCCAGACTAGAGAGGAGGTCAAATGGGAGTTGTAATTCGACTTTTTTTTTAAGTTATTTTACTCTGTTTCGATATAAGATAGATGGAATCACGCTCTGTAGGATTTGAACCTACGACATCGGGTTTTGGAGACCCGCGTTCTACCAAACTGAACTAAGAGCGCTTTCAAAAAGAAAATCCTTTTCTACTTCTAACGTGTCTCACGTACATATAGTATCCACAAATTCAAGTTATATACACTTGAATTGATCTTCCCGCTACTGCTCATAAAGTAGAGATAAGTAATAGGTAGGGATGACAGGATTTGAACCTGTGACATTTTGTACCCAAAACAAACGCGCTACCAAGCTGCGCTACATCCCTTTTCCAAATTGTTGTACAATGCCATTGTACACAATTCCTTTCTTGTTTTCCACATCGTAATTTTCTTCTATTTCTCTATCTATATAGAACTTTCTTGTCATTTCTTGTTTTTGGTCTCATATAATCAACAAAGGGTATATATCTAAAATCCAGTTGAATTTCATCTAAAAAAGGAAGATTACTATTCCTTAGTAATGTATAGGAAGAAGGGGTCATCTTTTTCTTTTTTAGGGATAGGAAAATTTCGTCTATATGGTTCATTCTATATATATAGAATATTGATTTTGTTTTTTAGTTAGGAATTTCGCCTAAATAAGGAAATACAAACGATCTTGGGCAAGAGTATCTGATCTTATATGTATTCCAATAAGGAAGGAGGATTTTCAATGCGGGATATAAAAACATATCTCTCTGTAGCACCCGTGCTAAGTACTCTATGGTTTGGGGCTTTAGCAGGTTTATTGATAGAAATTAATCGTTTATTCCCAGATGCTTTGTCATTCCCTTTTTTTTAATTCTAGTTATTCCTATACGAGAGATAAAATTCTTCGTGACATGACGAAAATTTTCTTTCAATCCTTTTTTTTTTTTTAGTAGACGAAACAAAAAGAAAGAAAAGATGGATTGGGTTGAACCTCAGAGTCATCAAAAATTTGGTAAATCTCATTTTGGAAGAAAACATAAATTTAATTAAAAGCGATATCCAAGCTAAGTACAGGCCTCACCGAGCATAGAAAGAGCCGGGCTTGCTACTTAAATGAAAGGATTTCGAAGCAAAATCCTTGCTAATTCGACAAGGATTGTATTCTTTAATTATTTCTCCATTTTTTTTTTTTCTATTGGATTTTATTCTTCTTTTTCGGATCCAATATAGAAGAATAAAAGAACAGGTATAAGAATTAAGTTAAGTCGATCCAAAAAGGAGGTTCATGGCCAAGGGCAAAGATGTTAGAATCAGAGTGATTTTGGAATGTATCAGTTGTGTTCGAAAGGGTACCAATAAGGAATCGACGGGGATTTCTAGATATAGTAGTCAAAAAAATCGCCACAATACACCCGGACAATTAGAATTAAGAAAATTTTGTCGTTATTGCCGCAAGCATACGACTCATAATGAAATAAAGAAATAGGAGCATCGTGTTTTTTATTTTTCTAAAGAATAGAAAAAGTAAGAATTTTTTATTTAATATATAGAATATAGATAGAATACAAAATACAAATCCACTTTAGGTAGATATTATTTCATATGTATAGAGGTTTTTTTATATATAGTATATGAATCAAATAATATATGGACCAAAGAAAGACTACTTCTTCTGGATCCTAAATTACTAAAATAAAGAAATCCATTTTTTTTTAATTTTTAAATAAGGAATAAATCATGTATATATCTAAACAACCTTTTCGTAAATCTAAGCAACCTTTTCGTAAATCCAAACAAACTTTTCAAAAATCCAAGCAACCTTTTCGTAAATTCAAGCAACCTTTTCGTAAATCCAAACAACCTTTTCGTAGGCGTTCCCGAATTGGTCGGGGGGATCGAATTGATTATAGAAACATGAGCTTAATTAATCGATTTATTAGTGAACAAGGAAAAATATTATCCAGACGGATAAATAGATTAACCTTGAAACAACAACGATTAATTACTCTTGCTATAAAACAGGCTCGTATTTTATCTTTCTTACCATTTCGTAACTATGAAAATGAGAAGCAATTTCAAGCCCAGTCAATTTCAATAATTACTGGTCCTAGACACAGAAAAAATAGACATATTCCTCAATTAACACAAAAGTTCAATTCCAATCGAAATTTAAGAAACTCCAACCAGAATTTCAGAAACAACAATCGGAGCTTAAGTTCCGATTGTTGATGTTTTATTCGAAAGGATCAGACTCATATATAAATAAAGTAATCTAGTTTAGATTCTTTTGTTTGTTAAAAGAAAGAAAAATGGGAAAAAAGAAATAGTTTTTTATTTATTGCAACATGCTCGTTGATTCCTACCACTTAATTTATTGTATTTTCCCGGAGTTCCCTCTCCGGGAATTCGGTTTTAATTATTCCTGTATATTACTTTTTTATCCCTTTAATTAATGGTCTTTATTTTATTGGAAATCGTGTAAAGATTATTTGGATTTAATACAGCTACTTGTGCAAGCATTTTACGATTAAGAATCAATTCCTTTTTGTACAGATTGTGTATTAATTTACTATAACTATCAAATACTTTATATATCCGTGTTGCTGCGTTTATCCGAGTTATCCACAAACGACGAAAATCCCTCTTTTGCCTACCTCTATCTCGATGAGAAGAAACAAAAGCTCTTCTTACTTGTTGAGTAATCATTCGATTAAGTCTTAAATGAGCCCCTCTAAAGTTTGAGGCAAATGAACGCATTTTTGTTCGTCGTCTCCGAGCTATATATCCTCGCGGAACTCTGGTCATTGAATCAAATTAACCTTAAATGAATAACTAATGATTTTTATTCTTTTAACCGTTCTTTTTTCCCATTAATAACAAAACGGATTATTCCGATATATAAAATATGAATTCCAATGGCTTTTGCTACTATAACCTTCCCAACCACGATTTTATATTCTATCCCCTTCAGTTATTTCGCATAGAAATAACAAATTCTAAGGGTACTAAAAAAACAGTGGGTTCCATCGTTTCTATGGTTCTCTTTTAAACAGTGAGGCCCTCTCTATACACCGGAGCCCTTTCTTTCATCAAAAGGTATTGTGAACTTGTATAGTTCACAGTCTTTGGCTCTACCTATCCATTATAGAGTAAATCGCTCTTTTCACAATAAATAAGAGTTATTCATACAGTGACGGTATTTAATTATGAAAGTTGGCTAAGTCGCTGACCCTTTAGTCCGTTCTTTTAAGATAAAGGAGCATAATCCTTTTCTTTTTATTACTATTTCCTCCGCTTAATCGATAACCATTTGCTACCAATGGGGGAATTGCTTCTTCCAATCTAGATGATTGGATTTGCACCAAAGGAAACCATAAATTCCATATACCGTAGAAATCTAGGAGAGAGAAGCTCTATCCTATTCATTGGTACAGATCATGGATATTTCAAAAATTGTCTTATTTGTTTGAACTCATGATCTGAACGAGTCGCACATACACCCTAGCACATGTTCCTCGACGCTGAGGACATCCCTTAAGCGCGGGCGTTTTTCTAGCATTTCGTATTGGCTGTCTTGCGTTTCTAATAAGTTGTTTAACTGTTGGCATGTCGTATGTATATAGAAAAAAATGGATTGGTTTAGATCGATCTTAACCTGATGATTCATCATCATGAAGTATTTCTATTTTCTATAAAATAGCATAAAACCCAAATTAAAATTGGAAATAAATTTACAAGAAATTCAGCCACTACCAATCATTAAACATTTCTGGAAACCACACAGGATCAGTATCGGAGTGCTCGTCAATCATTTCATCCCCTACAATATCAACAAGTCCATAAGCTTTGGCTTCGTCTGCTGACATAAAAACATCCCTTTCCATGTCTTCGGATACAACCCAAAAAGGCTTGCCTGTTCTTAGTGCATAAACCCGTGTGATCATTTCACGAACTTTGTGTAACTCTTCCACTTCTAGGAAAAAATCTGCTGTGCTTGCCCGATAATAAGCACTAGCCGGTTGGTGAAGCATAATTCTAGCGTGAGGGAATGCTATACGTTTAGTAGGTTCTCCTCCAAGCAGAATGAAGGAGGCCATGGACGCGGCTATTCCGAGGCATATTGTATATATATCTGGTGTCACCGTTTGCATCGTATCAAAAATCGCCATTCCTGAGATTAACCACCCACCAGGGGAGTTTATAAACAAAAACATATCCCTAATTCCATCTTCTATACTGAGATATACCATGAGACCTGTAATCTGATTCGTGATCTCGCAACGAATCTCTTGACCTAAAAAAAGTGTCCTTTCTCGATACATAACATTGTATAAGTCAACCCAAGTCGCTTCTTCATCTCCGGGAATCCGGTAAGGTACTTTTGGAACACCAATGGGCATATTAGATTAATATTATTAGATTTAAGTAAGAAAACTACACTTTAATATGGAAACTTAAGAATGGAAGAGAAATAAAGAATCCGCAGTTTATTATCTTCATTTTTTTCTTATTCTATTTTTTTCTTATTCTATAAGAATACTATAGATTCTATTAATACAGAGATTGAAATAATACATATAAGAAAGATAAGACAGATTGAATAAAGAAAAAGGAATCCGTGACTCGAATGAGAAACAAAGAGGGATTAGGGATCTATTCTTCGTTTTTCAAAATAGCCCAAACTACCCATTGCATATTGGCACTTATCGAGTATAGAATAGATCTGCTTCTCTTTCTTCTTACAAACAGAATTGGCTTCTTATTTTTAATGGAATGAAATAAATATTCACGTTTTCTGACACAGAATCCCCTAGAAGGGTTAGGTACATAGGATATGGATAGTCTTTTCCAATGCGATAAAATAAAACGACATCGTGTCTATTTTTCTTTGCTAAAGGGGTATTTCCATGGGTTTGCCTTGGTATCGTGTTCATACTGTCGTATTGAATGATCCGGGTCGATTGCTTTCGGTGCATATAATGCATACAGCTCTAGTTTCTGGTTGGGCTGGCTCGATGGCTTTATACGAATTAGCAGTTTTTGATCCCTCTGATCCTGTTCTGGATCCAATGTGGAGACAAGGTATGTTCGTCATCCCCTTCATGACTCGTTTAGGAATAACCAATTCGTGGGGTGGTTGGAGTATTTCAGGAGGAACTATAACGAATCCGGGTATTTGGAGTTATGAAGGTGTGGCAGGTGCGCATATTGTGTTTTCTGGCTTGTGTTTCTTGGCAGCTATCTGGCATTGGGTATATTGGGACCTAGAAATATTCTGTGATGAGCGGACGGGAAAACCTTCTTTAGATTTGCCCAAGATCTTTGGAATTCATTTATTTCTTGCAGGGGTGGCTTGTTTTGGCTTTGGTGCATTTCATGTAACCGGTTTGTATGGTCCTGGGATATGGGTGTCCGATCCTTATGGACTAACAGGAAAAGTACAAGCTGTAAATCCTGCGTGGGGTGCAGAAGGTTTTGATCCTTTTGTTCCGGGGGGAATAGCTTCGCATCATATTGCTGCGGGTACACTGGGCATATTAGCGGGCCTATTCCATCTTAGTGTCCGTCCGCCTCAACGTCTATACAAAGGATTACGTATGGGCAATATTGAAACTGTACTTTCCAGTAGTATCGCTGCTGTTTTTTTTGCAGCTTTCGTAGTTGCTGGAACTATGTGGTATGGATCGGCAACTACCCCAATCGAATTATTTGGACCTACTCGTTATCAGTGGGATCAGGGATACTTTCAGCAAGAAATATATCGAAGAGTTAGCGATGGGTTAGCGGAAAATCTTAGTTTATCAGAAGCTTGGTCTAAAATTCCCGAAAAATTAGCTTTTTATGATTATATTGGTAATAATCCGGCAAAGGGGGGATTATTCAGAGCGGGCTCAATGGACAATGGGGATGGAATAGCTGTTGGATGGTTAGGACATCCCGTCTTTAGAGATAAAGAAGGGCGCGAGCTTTTTGTACGCCGTATGCCTACTTTTTTTGAAACATTTCCGGTAGTTTTGGTAGATGAAGAGGGAATTGTGAGAGCGGACGTTCCTTTTAGAAGAGCAGAATCGAAATATAGCGTTGAACAAGTAGGCGTAACAGTAGAGTTCTATGGTGGCGAACTTAATGGAGTAAGTTATTCTGATCCTGCTACTGTAAAAAAATACGCAAGGCGTGCCCAATTAGGAGAAATTTTTGAATTAGATCGAGCTACTTTGAAATCAGATGGTGTTTTTCGCAGCAGTCCAAGGGGTTGGTTCACTTTTGGTCATGCTACCTTTGCTTTGCTCTTCTTTTTCGGACACATTTGGCATGGCGCTCGAACCTTGTTCCGAGATGTTTTTGCTGGTATTGATCCAGACTTGGATGCTCAAGTGGAATTTGGAACATTCCAAAAAGTTGGGGATCCAACTACAAGGAGACAAACAATCTGATACCACATTGCTACGGTATCTTTCGCCTCTCTTTTTTGATTTGATATGGGAAACATCTCCTGTCCTTTCTTTGACTCTTTTTTATATGGGAAATGATCCCAAATGACAAGTGAATAGGTGTGGAAGTTATAATTGTAAATAAACCGCGATCGAATCTATGGAAGCATTGGTTTATACGTTCCTTTTAGTTTCGACTTTAGGGATAATTTTTTTCGCTATCTTCTTCCGAGAACCACCTAAGGTTCCGACTAAAAAATGAAATAATTTAATTGAAGTAAGAAGTCTCCCGGCTGGGAGACTTCTTACTTCAATTAGTCCCCATGTTCTTCGAATGGATCTCTTAATTGTTGAGAGGGTTGCCCAAACGCGGTATATAAGGCATACCCAGTAAAGCTTACAAGTAAACCAGATATGGAGATGGCGACTAAAGTTGCTGTTTCCATTTTTATAGAATTTCAAGATTACAATGGATCTATGATAAAGATCGTGTATTTACAACTACAACGGAAGAGTATACAAAGTCAACACCAATGATTAAATAGAATTTATGGCTACACAAACCGTTGAAGATAGTTCTAGACCTAGGCCAAAACGAACTGGCGCAGGTAGTTTATTGAAACCCTTGAATTCAGAATATGGGAAAGTCGCTCCGGGTTGGGGGACTACTCCTTTTATGGGGGTTGCAATGGCTTTATTCGCGATATTCCTATCTATCATTTTAGAAATTTATAATTCTTCTGTTTTATTGGACGGAATTTTAATGAATTAGGTTTCTACTAACTAAAACTATGAAGTCATAGTTTTTCCATCCAAAAAGAGTCTTTCTGCTTTAAGCTCCACATTTCTAGACATTCTGGTAGTTCGACCGTGGATTTTTTTGTTTTGGTATCTCTGGAATATGAGTGTGTGACTTGTTAGAATTGATCCTATTGATAATACATAGAAAGGGCCTGTTCTCTCTATCAAGATGATTCTAATTCGTCGGATATTATTTATTCTAGTATCTGGAACACGAAATACATAGAGTGGATCAAGAAAAAAAAAATGGAACTATGATTCATACTCACTATTTAGACCTCGTAACCAGACTGAAAAAAAAATTCAAGTAGTTCTTAATAAAAAAAGAACTTTTCTTCTTTCCAATTTTGTTTGCCCAAAAGACAACTTTTTTTCTCTCGATTTTGTCGAGTCATTACACCAATTCAATAAATGATCATCAAGCGGTTTTTATTCGAAGAACCCTTGCCTTTTGTTTAGCTTGAGACTCAATCATCGTGGCTCTAGTATGAATCTAAGGTTTTAATTGAACTGATTCATAGGATCGCAACAAGATAATTTCTATTAGAAAACCACTATTTATTTTATTTATTTTACTAGTAAAATAAATAAAATAAATAAAAAATAGGGAAGAGAAAAGTCAAGAGGCCTCTAATGATCAACATAAGGGAAAGAAAGACAGATGAGCCAACTTGAGATTTTTTGGCATTATCATCACAAAGAAGAAATTCTGGATTTTTCTTATTTAATATCTTCAAGGCAAATTGATCCAATCCTGCGGCTGATGAAGCTTTTTTTCTAATATCCATTGAAAATTTGCGTGTTTCTGCTTGAGCCGTACGAGATGAAATTTTCATATACGGTTCTCGGAGGGGGAGTCGGGCTAGTTACCTATCTCAATAAAGTATATGATTGGTTTGAGGAACGTCTTGAGATTCAGGCAATTGCAGATGATATAACGAGTAAATACGTTCCTCCTCATGTCAACATATTTTATTGTTTAGGGGGAATTACACTTACTTGTTTTTTAGTACAAGTTGCTACCGGTTTTGCTATGACTTTTTACTACCGACCAACCGTTACAGAAGCTTTTTCCTCCGTTCAATATATAATGACGGAGGCCAACTTTGGTTGGTTAATCCGATCAGTTCATCGATGGTCAGCAAGTATGATGGTTCTAATGATGATCCTGCACGTATTTCGTGTGTATCTTACAGGTGGATTTAAAAAACCCCGTGAATTAACTTGGGTTACAGGTGTGGTTTTGGCTGTGTTGACTGCATCATTTGGTGTAACTGGTTATTCTTTACCTTGGGATCAAATCGGTTATTGGGCAGTCAAAATTGTGACAGGTGTACCCGAAGCGATTCCGGTAATAGGATCCCCTTTAGTGGAGTTATTACGTGGAAGTGCTAGTGTGGGGCAATCCACTTTGACTCGTTTTTATAGTTTACATACCTTTGTACTGCCTCTGCTTACTGCTGTATTTATGTTAATGCACTTTCCAATGATACGTAAGCAAGGTATTTCTGGTCCTTTATAGGCAAGGCATATCATAGAAAATTAGAATTCTCAGATATCATATCGGGTAGGTTGTGGTATTTCATTGCTACAAACATGGGTTATTGTAAAATAAGACATGTCATTTGGATACTTCTCTTCAACTTTAAAGTATACAAATATCCTTAAGTATTTTGATACAAATAGTTGAAGTTAATTTTACGAAAGAAAATAAGGCGGATTATGGGAGTGTGTGACTTGAATTATTGATTTGGCCATGCAGATAGAGAATTGGATCTGCCGCTTTAGAATTCACGACCAAAGGTGTCTCCGCATCCAATCAATACGTAAGTCCCCTATCTAGGAAGGATAGGCTGGTTCATTCGAGGAGAATATTTTCTATGATCATACCCGAACTATGTCATCCATGAAGAGGCTCCGTAAGATCCCGTAGAGTATAAATGGAATAAGTCATGTGATATAATCCAATTCTATATTTATTACACTTACTTTTTATTATAGTATGGAAATGCATTCATTTTCTTTGCATCGATTTCGATCCACAATATTATCGGAGTAAAAGAAGGGATCTAAGGAAGAAAGTAGGCTAAACTTTTTAATTTTTTATTAGTAACAAGTAAATACTTTGTTTGGGCGTAAGAAACTTGCGATATTGAGGGGATAAACACCAACTAATCAAGAGACAATCCACAAAGCAATTGATCATGATCAAATTTGTAAGCCCACTTGGATATTGAGCATTTACGCATAAGAATAGGATTCTTTTCAATGAGTAGTTATAGGCGGAACTTCGGAAAAGTAAAGCTTTTCTTACCTTGATTCATTGAGTCATTATATAAGCTATTCTATTGTGGATCCTCCACAGTCTTATTTCTTTCATTCTTGCTCGAGCCGGATGATGAAAAATTCTCAAGTCCGGTTCCTTTGGGGGATGGATCCTAAAGAATTCACCTATCCCAATAACAAAGAAACCTGACTTAAATGATCCTGTATTAAGAGCAAAATTAGCTAAGGGGATGGGACATAATTATTATGGGGAACCCGCATGGCCCAACGATCTTTTATACATTTTTCCAGTAGTAATTCTAGGTACTATTGCATGTAATGTAGGTTTAGCGGTTCTCGAGCCGTCAATGATTGGTGAACCGGCGGATCCGTTTGCAACTCCTCTGGAAATATTACCCGAGTGGTACTTCTTTCCCGTATTTCAAATACTTCGTACAGTACCCAATAAGTTATTGGGCGTTCTCTTAATGGTTTCTGTGCCAACAGGCTTATTAACAGTACCTTTTCTCGAGAATGTCAATAAGTTCCAAAATCCATTTCGCCGTCCAGTAGCTACGACCGTTTTTTTAATCGGTACTGTAGTAGCTCTTTGGTTAGGTATTGGAGCAACATTACCCATTGATAAATCCTTAACTTTAGGTCTTTTTTAGGGATTTTTCAGGTTGATTCATTCAACCGTGGAGTCCCCTGCCTAGGTATCTAGGAAATAGTTACTTCCAAGTGAATCTTCCCTAGATACCTAAAATCTATTTTATTATGATCCATTTCGCGAAAATCTAGATTGTGCCAAAGATCCTAAATTGTTTTCTTTTTTCTTTTTATTCTAACTCGAAAAAGAAAAAATTGTAATGGATTTAAAGCGAGAACTTGTTCTTAGGTAAATTAATTGGGAGATGCTTCTCTAGAGTGGCCCATATAAGTTTTCCATCTTCCATACGAAAGCTGTCAATTCTCATAAGATCTTCTTCAGTCTTACTCAAAAGGTCCAATAGTGTATGTATATTGGCCCTTTTGAGACAATTATACGTTCTAGAAGGCAATTCTAATTGATCAATAAAAATGCAATTCAATGGAATTCCTTTTTTGTTTTTCTTTAAATTACTGAATCTTTTTTGAAAGGTTAAAAGAGGTAGAGTAAACCTGGTTTTATTTTCTTCGAAACTAGTGCCTTCTTCCTCTGCGTGTAGAAAAGGAAGAAATAAATCAATCAAATTACGAGAAGCTTCATAAAGCGCTTCTTTAGGTGTTAAACTTCCATTCGTCCATATTTCGAGAAAAAGTATCTCGTGTTTTTCATTCCCATTCCCACAAGAAAAAATACTATAATTCACATTTCGAACAGGCATGGATACAGCATCTATAGGATAACTCCCATCTTGAGAGTTTTTTCTGAATTCCATATGATATCCGCGATCTCTCTTGATCTGTAACTCAATATAGAAATCAATGGGGTCTCTCAAGGTAGCTATAGGTTGTGTCGTATCAAGGATTTCTACGGAAGGTGGTAAGATTATATCTTGAGCGGTTATGTATCTAGGACCTTTGACGCAAATTGATGCGTCTCTAACTCCATAGAGATTACTTCTCAATACAATTTCTTTCAAATTTAGTAAAATTTCTTGTATGGATTCTTCAATACCTACTATTGTAGAATATTCGTGTGGCACGTTCCAAAATTTAGCGCGTGTGATACATGTTCCCTCTATTTCTCCAAGTAAAGCTCTTCGCAAGGCAATACCGACAGTATCCGCTTGACCTTTTCTAAGTGGGGACAGAATGAAACGACCATAATAAAGACGCTTACTATCTACTCTTGATTCAACACACTTCCACTGTAGTGTTTGGGTGGACCCTGTTACCTCCTCTCGAACCATAATAGATTAGTATTTATTTGATCATTGAATCGTTTATTTCTCTTGAAAGCGGTTTAATTCTTTTACAGACGTCTTTTTTTAGGAGGTCGACATCCATTATGCGGCATAGGTGTTACATCGCGTATACAACTTAACCGTACACCACTTTTCGCAATGGCCCGTAATGCGGCATCTCTTCCGCTACCAGCCCCTTTTACCATAACTTCTGCTCGTTGCAAACCCACTGTACGAATAGCATCTACTGCTGTTCTTTGACCGGCATAGGGTGATGCTTTTCTTGAGCTTTTGAATCCACAAGTACCTGCGGAGGACCAGAAAACCACCCGACCTTGTGGGTCTGTAACAGTTATAATGGTATTGTTGAAACTGGCTTGAACATGAATAACCCCTTTTGTTATTCTACGTGCACTCTTCCGTAAACTAAAACGGGCATTCCTACGCAAACCAATACGCACTTTCTTACGTGAACCTATTTTTGGTATAGCTTTTGTCATATTTTATTATCTCATAAATATGAGTTAGAAATAAAAAAAAAAGAAAAAAAGATACAAAGATATCCGTTTCAGGGTTAAATATATCCTTTACTTTTATTTTTAGATTGGGAATTTGGACATTTCCGTGGGTACTTTTTTTACTTTTTAGAAAGGAAAGCTCCTTTTTCGAAAGATTACCCCTGTCTTTGTTTATGCTTCGGATTGGAACAAATGACTCTAATTCGTCCACGCCTACGAATCAGTCGACATTTTGTACAAATTTTACGAACGGAAGCTCTTATTTTCATATTTAGGTATTCCTTTCTTAAGCTATGAATCCACTCTTTGGGAGAAAATAAGCCTCTTCACTTAAATTTTGAAATTTAGAATTTATTATCTTAGAAAACCTAATCTTTGGTATCCTTCAAATCTTCAGTATCCTTCGAGTCTTCGATACGCTTCGAATCCTTATGGGGAAGTCTATAAATTATACGCCCCTTGCTTGAATCATAACGACTTACTTCAATTTTTACCCTATCCCCCATCAGTATTCGTATAGAACTGGACCGAATTTTTCCTGAAATATAGCCCAGGATGATGGTGTCATTCTCTAAGCGAACTCGGAACATTCCGTTGGGTAGGGCTTCCGTAACTAAACCTTCGAAAGTAACTTTTGCTTCTCTCGGGTTTTTTTTTTCTCTCCTATTTTTTTTTTCTGTCATATTTTTTTCTCCTATTTTTCTATTTGCATTTTCAAAATAGGAAGTTCGAGATAGAATTTGGGTACTATAGGGGGAGGCATTACCATATATAACATAAGACTTCTCCCCCAATTCTGTTTAGTCGAGCTTCTCGATCTGTCATTATACCTTGAGAAGTAGAAAGAATAGCAATTCCCATTCCACCCAAAACCTTAGGAATTGCTTGATAGTTAGCATAAATTCGTAAGCCGGGCCGGCTGATACGCTTTAAAAAGGTTCTAGTTCTATATATTCCCTTTCTAGTCCTTCTCTTTTGATGTCGTAAAGTTAAAACCAAGAAATATCTGTTACTTTCTTGATGTTTCCGAACACTTTCAATAAAACCCTCTCGTAGAAGTATTTTAACAATGTTTTCGGTAATATTTGTAGATACTACTCGAACAGTTCCCTTTTTACTCATGTCTGCGTTTCTTATAGAGGTTAGTAAATCAGCAATAGTGTCTTTGCCCATAAGACTCTAATTCTAGGTTCCTCCTAATTTTTAGATAATCAACATGTTTTCCCTTTTCTTTTTATTTTGGATTTTAAAGCATATACGTAAAACACAATCTACTAATTTTTTCTTTGATCTATATCTCATCTACTAGTATTTATAATACTTCAGGAGCTAATGAAACTATTTTAGTAAAATTCAATTCTCTCAATTCCTCGGCAATCGCGCCAAAAACTCTAGTTCCTTTTGGATTTCCTTTTTGATCAATGATAACTGCTGCATTGTCATCATAGCGTATTATTATACCGTCTTCACATTTGAATTCTTTACATGTACGTACAATTACAGCTCGAATTACTTCGGATCTTTCTAGAGGCATTTGGGGCACTGCGTCTTTGATTACAGCAACAATAACATCACCAATACGAGCATATCGTTGATTACCAGCAGCTCCTATGACTCGAATACACATCAATTTTCGAGCTCCACTGTTATCCGCTACATTTAAAAGGGTCTGAGGTTGAATCATATTATTTGGATTTCAATTTGTTATTTCACTTCAAAGGAATGAAAGATATATTGTCTCTCCAGAAGGAAAACCTGGGGTTTTTTATCTTCAATACTCCTTTTTTTTTGGAGGGGGGTCTATACTAAGAAATTGGCTTCGTATAGGCATTTTACTGGCAGCTATGGAGATAGCTGCTCTAGCTATAGTTTCAGATACTCCGCTCATTTCATAAAGTATTCGACCTGGTTTAACAACAGCTACCCAATATTCGGGGGATCCCTTTCCTGAGCCCATACGTGTTTCTGTGGGTCTTAGTGTAACCGGTTTGTCGGGAAATATACGTACCCATAGTTTTCCACCACGACGCGCATATCGTGTCATTGCTCTTCGTCCTGCTTCTATCTGTCTCGCTGTAATCCAAGCGGGTTCAAGTACTTGAAGAGCATATCTACCAAAACAAATACGATTGCCTCGGCAGGATTTTCCCTTCATTCTTCCTCTATGTTGTTTACGAAATCTAGTTCTTTTGGGGTTATAGTCGATGGTTTTTTTTTAGTTCCATCTCTACTGCAAAACTGGACATGAGAGTTTCTTCTCATCCAGCTCCTCGCGAAAGCGTGCAAATTTCTCTAATTCCATAATATTCCAAAATATTACAGATAGATACACATCAATATATAATAGAATACGTTTTTTTTTATTTTGCATTTGCATTTCTTAAAATAAAAAAAATATATAGTCAAGAAAGAAGATCTAGAATATATCCTAATTCCATATTTGTGGATAATGTAATCTTTCTTTTTTTTAGAAGGAATATCCTTATTTTTACCCTTATTGAATCATAGTAAAGTATTCTAATCCAATAAAGTTTCGCGGGCGAATATTTACTCTTTCTTGTCTTATTTGTTAATTTATAACCTTATCAAATAAAGCAATTTTTTTGGTTTGTTCCGCCATCCCCCCCAATGAAGTATTAGGATTCTTTTCAATAAAATCAATCCTATGCAGTCATAGGTTTTGTCGTTCCCACAGCTTCTCCTTTAATGGTTAGGTTTGAATCCTGCAATGGAGCTTCCAAACTTTCCGAGTTAATTTTCTTAGTTTTATTAACCTGGGCTGCTCTTTATTATTGCTTAAAATTTTTATTTATTGTTTCACAAAATTACGATTTTTAATTCTCTCTTATTTTTATTATTTTATTATATTGATGCTTTATCACATTGCCTTTTATGATGTAATTCATAGACCATACACATTGGAATCTTATCTCTTTCTTATTCTTCTTCCTTCTATCTATCATCCCTCCTTTTATCCACATCCCTTTAGTTTTGTTTCACAACCTAGAATCAGGTTTCTTTTTTAGAGAAAAAAATGCAGTTGCTACAACTATATGATAGATCTACTCATTTATGATAGATGTATTTATTCACATAGTGACTGTTTCTTTATTAGGATCTCGACAATACGAAGCAATAGGTTTATTTAGTTAATTTTCTATAATTACTAAGTTTTTTCTATTTTTAGTAGGGTTCGCTAAATTTTTTTTTTTTTTTTTTGAGTTTCCATTTTTGACCCTAAAGAAAAAACTAACGAGTCACACACTAAGCATAGCAATTATATTAAAAGATTTATCAATTTTCATTAAATCTTATAGAAAGAGGTATGATTTCTTCTTTTTTCTGGAATTTTTGGAAAAATAAAAGGCTCTTGTCTTTTTTATTCTATCACTGGCCAGAATGAGAAGACAAGGTTAGTTATTCTTCTTCTACGAATATCCAAATTTTTACACCTAATACTCCATAGATAGTTCGAATTGGATAGCAGCAATAATCAATTTTAGCGCGAATTGTTTGGAGGGGAAGTCTACCCTTTTTGATGCATTCGGCACGTGCAATTTCTTTCCCTCCTAGACGGCCTGCTATTTTGATTTTTACTCCCTTTATATCTGCTTTTTTAGTTAATTCAATAGCTTTTTTCATTGCCTTTCGAAATGAAACTCTATTTTTTAATTGGAAAGCTATATATTCTGCAAGAATGTTAGGTTGTCTATAAGGTTCTTTAACTTTTTCAATAGCAATATTAAGTCTCTGGTTTACAGAATTCACTTCCTTTTGGATATCCTTCTCTAATTCTTCGATTGCTCCTTTTTTCTTTAATAAATTAGGGAATCCAATATGGATTATAACGTGAATTGTATCAATTTCCTTTTGAATTTCTATATGTGTAATTACTTCGGAACTTGAGTCTGATTCCATTTTTCTATTCGAGCTTTTTTTCCTATTCTTTTGTATATAGTTCTTGATACAATTCCGTATTTTTTTATCTTCTTGTAGACCTTCAGAATAATTTTTTGGTTGTGCGAACCAAAAGGAATGGTGATTTTGGGTTGTACCAAGTCTGAAACCGAGTGGATTTATTTTTTGTCCCATATTTTTCTATTCTATTTTTTTTTTTTTTTTACTGGGAATCGAAATCTTAGGTTGATCTAAAAGTTATTTAGATTTCTTTACTATATTTAGTACAATTGTTATATGACACATGGTTTTTTTTATAGGATAACCACGCCCTCGAGCCCGAGGTCTGAATTTTTTCATAATAGTACTCCTATTCACTTCGGCTTTTGTTATGAATAAATTAGCTTTGTCGAAATCCCTATAATGAGTAGCATTTGCTGCTGCCGAATAAACCAACTTTAAGATGGGATAAGATGCTCGATAAGGCATGAGGTTCAGTATCATAACGGTTTCCTCGTAGTAACGCCAGCGAATCTCATCAAGAACTCTTTGTGCTTTAAAAACAGACATATGTATGCGTTTTTGTGCTTTGAAAACCCGTTCGAACTTAAGTAGACGATCAGTTGGAACTTTTCTTGCGAGTTTCCGTAGCCCGTTCTTCTTCTTCTTTATCCTAGGGATATACTTTACCAATTTGAAACTTGTCATAAATAAGGTTATTCCCCGCCTACCTTTACTTTATTTACTTAATTTGTATTTCTTTATTTATTCTGAATCTTTCTATTCTGAATTCAGTTAACGACGAGATTTAGTATCCTTTCTTGCACTTTCATAACTCGTGAAATGCCGAGTAGGCACGAATTCCCCCAATTTACGACCTACCATAGGATTTGTTATGTAAATAGGTATATGTTCCTTTCCATTATGAATCGCGATTGTATGGCCAACCATTGCGGGTAGAATGCTAGATGCCCGGGACCACGTTACTATTGTTTCTTTCTCCTCCTTCATATTGACCTTTTCGATTTTTGTCAATAAATGACGAGCTACAAAAGGATTCGTTTTTTTTCGTGTCACAGCTGATTACTCCTTTTTTTCATTTTAAAGAGTGGCATCCTATGTCCACTATCTCGATCGAGGTATGGAGGTCAGAATAAATAGAATAATGATGAGTGGAAAAAAGAGAAAATCCTTTAGCTGGATAAGGGGCGGATGTAGCCAAGTGGATCAAGGCAGTGGATTGTGAATCCACCATGCGCGGGTTCAATTCCCGTCGTTCGCCCATCGCATTATTGCAATGCAATTTTCCATATTCCTAGTTACGTATTTACTTACGGCGACGAAGAATAAAACTATCACTATATTTTTTCCTTTTCCTAGTTCTTCTTCCAAGCGCAGGATAACCCCAAGGGGTTGTGGGTTTTTTTCTACCAATGGGGGCTTTCCCTTCACCGCCGCCATGGGGGTGGTCCACAGGGTTCATAACTACCCCTCTTACTACGGGGCGTTTACCTAGCCAACACTTAGATCCGGCTCTACCCAAACTTTTTTGGTTCACCCCAACATTACCCACTTGTCCGACTGTTGCTAAGCAGTTTTGGGATACCAAACGGACCTCCCCAGATGGTAATCTTAAAGTGGCCAATTTACCCTCTTTTGCAATCAGTTTCGCTACAGCACCTGCTGCTCTAGCTAATTGCCCACCCCTTCCACGTGTGATTTCTATGTTATGTATGGCCGTGCCTAAGGGCATATCGGTTGAAGTAGATTCTTCTTTTTTCTCAAAAAACCCCTTCCCAAACTGTACAAGCTTCTTGCAAAGCATACGGCTTTCTAGATGTATATGACGCTCTCTAGACAGATTGATCTTATATGAATCGTATGATGAAGTACCACATGAGTGGATATATAGAAAAGGAATCCAAATCTGCCGAATCGCTCATGTTATGATCTTCTACATCCTAGGTCTCTGCGTTCCGTCATCTGGCTTATGTTCTTCATGTAGCATTCAGATCGAATGACTCTATGAAATTACGTTGATACTTCCACATATTATGGGTAACGTAGGAGACATCCCTATTTTCACCCGGGGGTCTTAATTACCACTGCTTAGCTTTCAATTCGCCTCTGACCATCAAATTAAATGTGAATAACCCGTCCTCCTCTCTTTGAAACAAGGGGCGCTTCCGGTTCTGTGCGTGCTTCAAACAATTTTGTCTTCTCCATATTACCATATCTCTAGAGTCAATAATTTTCTATGAGGAACTACTGAACTCAATCACTTGCTGCCGTTACTCAACAGTTTTCTGTTGAGGTCTATCCCGTAGAGGTAGTCAAATTGGATCAGTGATCGATTTCTAGGTTTCGTCGTAAACCTAATTGGTTACTTCCAATTACGTAAATCAATAGTTCAAACCGCACTCAAAGGTAGGGCATTTCCCATTGATATAGGAACTTTTGTACCAGAAACAATAGTATCTCCAATTATAGCCCCTCTGGGGTGTAAAATATATCTCTTCTCACCATCCCCATAGTGTATGAGACAAATGTATGCATTTCGATTAGGGTCGTATTCTATGGTTACGATTCTACCAGATATGTCTTTTTGATTCCGTCGAAAATCGATTTTACGGTATAGGCGCTTATGACCTCCCCCTCTATGCCTTGCGGTAATGATTCCTCTGGCATTACGACCTTTACCACAACGGTGCCGTCCATGGATCAATTTATTTCGTGGATTGGATTTCACTTGCCTGTCTACGGTTCCCTTGCGTGTGCTCGGGATAGGTGTTTTGTATAAATGTTTCGCCGTATTATTAAGTATTCTCCTTTAGTTCTTTTCTCTATCTAGAAGTGGAATAGAATAACCCGGTTGAAGGGTAATGATCATACGTCTGTAATGCATTGTATGTCCCAGAATAGGTCCCATTCTTCTACCCTTTCCGGGCAGTCGATGGCTATTCACAGCTACTACCTTAACACCAAAGAAGAGCTCGACCCAATGCTTTATTTCTGTCTTAGTGAATCCCGATTCGACATTAAAAGTATATTGATTCTTTCCCAATAAACGAAGACTTTTTTCTGTAAATACTGCGTATTTGATTCCATCCATAAATCGACTTTCCCTCCTATGTTCTGAGTTCCAGTATCGATAAGAATTCGAGTTCTTATTGTTCTTATGTTATGGTATGAATATACCATACCAATTCGTTATGTATGGATGATGGATGAGATTCCATGGATAGAGAGCCAGTTCCAATAGACTTATGGAACGTTCCCGTTCGCGTGCATCCAGCAGGAATTGAACCCGCAAATTTACCAATTATGAGTTGGGCGCTTTAACCATTCA